AATGGAATGCCTGAGTAAAGGATTATCGTGATAGGGTAAATAATGTAAAAAATTACTTCCATTACATTTAACAGAATTAAACTATTACCAGAAACATCAAAAATTTCTATGCACCATACACCAAAATATATTATACTAGAAAAGTAAGCTAATAAAGCTAATGGGTTCATACCCCACTTATAGAGGAAATCCTCTCTTATCTAATGCCCAACAACCCAACAAAAATCCTCTTAATATTAACAATAATAAGAGGTATTTTAATTTCAATCTCATCCAATTCATGAATTGGAGCATGAATAGGAATAGAAATTAATCTAATATCATTTATCCCACTAATATCCAATAACAAAAATACATACACAACAGAATCATCACTAAAATACTTTATCATTCAAGCTATAGCCTCATCATTTTTATTATTCATTATTATAATGAAAGTAGTAATAGAAGATATATTTACAATAGAAAATAATAATATTAATACAATAATTATTATAACCCCCCTATTGTTAAAAAGAGGTGCAGCCCCTTTCCATTGGTGATTCCCAAGAGTAATAGAAGGAATAAGATGAATAAACTGTTTATTATTAATAACTATACAAAAATTAACCCCAATAGTATTAATTTCATATATAATAAAAATAAATTTATTCAGATCAGTAATTATTCTTACATCAACCATTGTAGGAGCAATTGGAGGTTTAAATCAATTATCCATTCGAAAAATCTTAACCTATTCATCAATTAATCATACAGGATGGATATTAGCAGCACTAATAATTAATGAAAATATATGGATCATATATTTCACAATTTATTCAATATTAACAACAACAATTGTAGTAATTATTAAACCATTTAATACATCATTCATCAATCAAACACTTTTAATAAATAAAGATATAAACATAATAAAATTCATAATATTCACAACACTCTTATCAATAGGAGGATTACCCCCATTTTTAGGATTTTTACCTAAATGAATTGTTATTCAAATAATAATTATCAACAACATAAATTTTATCATAACAATAATAGTAATAATATCATTATTAACATTATACTTCTATTTACGAATTAGTTATTCAAGATTCATAATACTACATATTGAACCAAAATGAAATATTAAATACTACAAAAATAATAATTTTATAATATATTCATCAATAATATTCTCAATATCAATAATAAACTTAATAATTTGCACAATAATAATTAACATTTATTAAAGGCTTTAAGTTAAAATAAACTAATATCCTTCAAAGCTACAAATAAAGAAATTCTTTAAGCCTTAGAAATAATATTACACCATCAGAATTGCATTCTAATATCATTAAATGAATATAAAGCCTAGTAGAAGGGAATTCACCCCTAAATAGATTTACAATCTATAACCTAATTATTATCTCAGCCATTCTACTAAAATTGAAACGATGAATATTCTCAACAAACCATAAAGATATTGGAACTTTATATTTCATCTTAGGAGCATGATCAGGAATAGTAGGAACATCATTAAGTATATTAATCCGAACAGAGTTAGGACAACCCGGCTCACTAATTGGAGATGATCAAATTTATAATGTAATTGTAACCGCACATGCATTTGTTATAATCTTCTTTATAGTTATACCAATTCTTATTGGAGGATTTGGTAATTGATTAGTACCATTAATATTAGGAGCCCCAGATATAGCATTCCCACGAATAAATAATATAAGATTTTGATTACTACCCCCATCACTTTCACTTTTATTGACAAGAAGAATAGTTGAAAGAGGAGCTGGAACAGGATGAACAGTATATCCCCCTTTAGCAAGAGGAATTGCACATGCTGGAGCATCAGTAGACCTAGCAATCTTTTCATTACATTTAGCAGGTGTATCATCAATCCTAGGAGCAGTAAATTTTATCTCAACAACAATCAATATAAAACCAATCAATATAAAACCTGAACGAATCCCGTTATTTGTTTGAGCAGTAGGAATTACAGCATTATTACTTTTACTATCATTACCAGTATTAGCAGGAGCAATCACAATATTATTAACTGACCGTAACCTTAATACATCATTTTTTGATCCAGCAGGAGGAGGAGACCCAATTTTATATCAACATTTATTTTGATTCTTCGGTCACCCAGAAGTTTATATTCTAATTTTACCTGGATTCGGTATAATTTCTCATATTATTTGCCACGAAAGAGGAAAAAAAGAAGCATTCGGAAATTTAGGAATAATCTTCGCCATATTAGCCATTGGATTATTAGGATTTGTTGTATGAGCACACCATATATTTACAGTAGGAATAGATGTAGATACACGAGCATACTTTACATCAGCAACAATAATTATTGCAGTACCCACTGGAATCAAAATCTTTAGATGACTAGCAACTATATATGGATCACAACTAACTTATAGAGCACCATGTTTATGATCTTTAGGATTCGTTTTCCTATTCACCTTAGGTGGTTTAACAGGAGTTGTACTAGCAAATTCATCAATTGATATTATCTTACATGATACATATTATGTAGTAGCACATTTCCACTACGTTCTATCAATAGGAGCTGTATTTGCAATTATAGCAGGATTTATCCAATGATATCCATTATTTACAGGATTAACACTAAACCCAAAATGACTGAAAATCCAATTCATAACAATATTTTTAGGAGTAAATATAACATTTTTTCCACAACACTTTCTAGGATTAGCAGGAATACCACGACGATATTCAGATTATCCCGATGCATATACAACATGAAATGTAATTTCATCAATAGGATCAACAATCTCATTCGTAAGAGTAGTAATATTTATCTTTATTATATGAGAAAGAATAAGAACAAACCGACAAGTATTATTCCCAACACAAACCAGAAATTCAATTGAATGATTACAAAATATTCCACCAAGAGAACATAGATATTCAGAATTACCCACTATTACCAATTAATTTTTAATATGGCAGATAAGTGCATTGGATTTAAGAATCAAATATAAAGTTATAACCTTTTATTAAAAATGACAACATGAGCTAATATAAATTTACAAGATAGAGCATCACCTATTATAGAACAACTTATCTACTTTCATGACCACACTTTAATAATCATTTTAATAATTTTAACAATTGTATCATATATAATAATTGCAATAACTTATAACAAATTTATTAACCGATATTTACTTGAAGGACAAATAATTGAAGTAGCATGAACAATTGCACCAGCAATTATCTTAATTTTTATTGCTGTACCATCACTACGATTATTATATTTAATAGATGAAATCAATAACCCTACATTAACATTGAAAACAATTGGACACCAATGATATTGAAGATATGAATATTCAGATTTCATTAAAGTAGATTTTGACTCATATATAACACCACAAAATGAAATAAACAATTACAGATTTCGCCTTCTAGATGTAGATAACCGAACAACATTACCTACAAATACATTTATCCGAATAATTGTAACAGCAGCAGACGTTTTACATTCATGAACAATTCCTAGATTAGGAGTAAAAGCAGATGCTACACCAGGACGATTAAACCAAATTAGATTTTTAATCAACCGACCCGGTCTATTTTTTGGACAATGTTCAGAAATCTGTGGAGCAAATCATAGTTTTATACCAATTGTAATTGAAAGAATCACAACAAATAATTTTATTAAATGAATTTCAAAAATAAGAAATTCATCAGATGACTGAAAGAAAGTAATGGTCTCTTAAACCAATTTATAGTAAATTAACAATTACTTCTGATGATGAAGAAAATTTAGTTAATTAATAACAATAGTATGTCAAACTAAAATAATCAACTTTGATATTTTTCTATGCCACAAATAATACCAATAAGATGAACAATCTTATTTATATTCTTCTCAACAACATTTATATTATTCAATTTCATAAATTATTTCATATATAATCCAACAAAAAGGAAAACAATAACAAAAAAAATTTGAATTACAGGAAAAATCTGAAAATGATAACTAATTTATTCTCAATTTTTGACCCATCAACAAGAATTAACAATTTAACAATAAATTGATTAAGTACATTAATAGGAATAATATTTATCCAATCAAGATTCTGATTAATTCCCTCACGACACATAATAATATGGAATAATATATTCATAAAATTACACCAAGAATTTAAAACATTATTAAATAATAAAAATATTAATAAAGGAAGAACATTTATATTAATTTCACTAATATTAATAATTATATTCAACAATACATTAGGATTATTCCCATATATTTTTACAAGAACAAGACATATAACAATAACAATATCACTAGCATTACCATTATGAGCAAGATTTATAATTTTTGGGTGAATTAATAATACACAACACATATTTGCACATCTAGTACCACAAGGTACACCACCTTTATTAATACCATTTATAGTATGCATTGAAACAGTAAGAAACTTAATCCGACCAGGAACACTAGCAGTACGATTAGCTGCAAATATAATTGCAGGACATTTATTACTAACATTATTAGGAAATACAGGACCATATTTAAGTAACCTTTTATTAAGAATTTTAATCACAACACAAATCTTATTATTAATACTAGAATCAGCAGTAGCTGTTATCCAATCATATGTATTTGCCGTATTAAGAACTTTATATTCTAGAGAAGTAAATTAATGTCAAACCATGCAAATCATCCCTTCCACCTAGTAGATCAAAGACCATGACCATTAACAGGAGCAATTGGAGCTATAATCACTATAACAGGAATAATTAAATGATTCCACCAATACAACCAACAATTATTATTAATAGGAATTATTATTATAATAATCACAACAATTCAATGATGACGAGATATTATCCGAGAAAGAACATATCAAGGACTACACACAAAAATAGTAATAAAAGGATTACGATGAGGTATAATCCTATTTATTATTTCAGAAGTTTTCTTCTTTATCTCATTTTTCTGAGCATTCTTCCATAGAAGATTATCACCAACAATTGATTTAGGATCATTATGACCTCCAATAGGAATTAACCCATTTAACCCTTTACAAGTACCCCTCCTAAATACAGCAATTCTATTAGCATCAGGAATTACAATTACATGAGCACATCATAGAATCATAGAAAATAATTACAATCAAGGATTACAAGGATTATTTATTACAGTAATTTTAGGAATCTATTTTACAATTCTTCAAGGTTATGAATACATTGAAGCACCATTTACAATTGCAGACTCAGTATACGGATCAACCTTCTTTGTAGCAACAGGGTTCCATGGATTACACGTAATTATTGGAACAACATTTCTATTAACTTGCTTAATACGACAATTAAAAATACATTTTTCATCAGATCACCACTTCGGTTTCGAAGCAGCAGCATGATATTGACATTTCGTAGATGTTGTATGATTATTTTTATATATTTCAATTTACTGATGAGGAAGATAAATTAATTTATCTAATATAATAAGTATACTTGACTTCCAATCAAAAAGTTTGATCAAACAAGATAAATAATAATAATAACAACAATACTAACAATTTTAACCCTAAGAATTTCAACAATTATTATAATAATAACAAGAACCATTTCAAAAAAAATTAATGAAGATCGAGAAAAAGCATCACCATTTGAATGTGGATTCGACCCAAGAAGATCTGCACGAATACCATTTTCATTACGATTCTTCTTAATTGCAGTAATCTTCTTAATTTTCGACGTAGAAATTGCATTAATTTTACCAATAACAATCATTATAATATTATCAGAAATAAAAATATGAACAACTATTACAATTATATTTTTATTTATCTTATTAATAGGATTATACCATGAATGAAATCAAGGATCCCTTGAATGAGCAAATTAGGGATTGTAGTTAACTATAACATTTGGGTTGCATTCAAAAAGTATTGAATTTTCAATCTATCTCAAAATATGAAGCAATACATTGCAATCAGTTTCGACCTGACCCCCCAAGTAGTAATACTCTTATTTTCAATTAACTGAAACCAAAAAGAGGTATATTACTGTTAATAATATTATTGAAATCATTCCAGTTAAAGAGATGTAATGACAAAGTGAAAGCTGCTAACTTAACACTACAGCGGTTAAAATCCGTTAACATTTCTATTTATGTAGTTTAATAAAACATTACATTTTCATTGTAAAAACAAAGCAATACTTTCATAAATATACTTAAAGATTAAAAATCTCAATAACATCTTCAATGTCAAGCTCTATATATAAGCTATTCAAGTAAATAATTAAAACAAAAACCAAAATAACTATTCATATAATAAAAAATAATAAAAATAATTTTAAACTATTATATTGAAATCAATAATTAAATCTACTTAAATTTATAAACAAAAAATTTAAATTCTGACCACCAAAATATTCTCTTCAACCAAAATCAAATACTTTTAAAGAATAGTAACCAAAAAATAAAGGGAAAAAAGATAAACCATAAGTAGAAACATAAGGTATAAACCATATAGAACCAAAAAAATTAATTAATATATTAAAATTTAAAGAAATTAAACTACCACTAAAATTTAATTTTGATATTTCAAACCCTATTCAACCCCCAATTAATATTACTAATAAAACCAAATATTTTAAATAAAAAGGTAAACAAATTATAACAGGAGTAGGAAAAATAATTCATCTTAAAAATCTTCCACCCAAAACAGATATAATCAACAATAATAATATTCCCCGCAATATATTAAAATTATACTCGAATAAAAAATAAAAAGAATTTATATTAAAATCACCACATAAAACATAATAAAATAAACGAAATGAATAACAAACAGTAAGCCCAGTAGAAATAAAAAATAAAAAAAAACCAAATAAATTTAAATAACTTAAAGAGATAGATTCTAAAATTAAATCCTTAGAATAAAATCCAGCTAAAAAAGGTATTCCACACAATGCAAAATTAGAAATTAATAAACAAGAAGAAGTTAAAGGTATTTGAAAAGATAAATTACCTATATAACGAATATCTTGAGAATCATTTATAAAATGAATTACTACACCAGCACATATAAATAACAAAGCCCTAAATAAAGCGTGAGTAAGTAAATGAAAAAAAGATAAACCAACAAGACCTAAAGATAATACTCTAATTATTAAACCAAGCTGACTTAAAGTAGATAAAGCAATAATCCTCCTTAAATCATATTCAAAATTAGCACCTAAACCTGATATAAATATAGTCAATCCAGAAACTAATAATAATAAAATATTTAATCAATCCATAAAAACAACCTCAAAACGAATTAATAAATAAACACCAGCAGTAACCAAAGTAGAAGAATGAACCAAAGCAGAAACAGGAGTAGGAGCTGCTATAGCAGCAGGAAGTCAAGAAGAAAAAGGAATTTGAGCACTCCTAGTTAAAGCAGCTAAAACAACAAAAATAGAAATCAAATTTATTTCAAATGAATTTTTCAAAAAACTCAAATAATAAATATAATTCCATCTACCAAAATTCAATATCCAAACAATAACTATTAATAAAGCGACATCACCAATACGATTAGATAAAGCAGTAATTATACCAGCATTATAAGACCTAACATTTTGATAATAAATTACCAAACAATAAGAAACTAAACCTAACCCATCTCAACCCAATAAAATTCTAATTATATTAGGACTAATAATTAAAAATATTATCGAAACTACAAACATCAGAACTAATATAATAAAACGATTAATATTTAAATCACCATGTATATAATCATCTCTATATAAAATAACTAAAGATGAAATAAAAAACACAAAACCCATAAAAATTAAAGATATTCAATCAAACAAAAAAGTTATAACAACAGATCTAGAATTTAATGAAACAATATCCCACTCAATAAAAATAATTATATCACATATTAAAAAATAAAAACCTAGTAAAACCAAAAAAATTCCCAATATAAATAGAAAAATAAAACTAATAAAACATATAGATAAAAAAATCACAACCTAAAGTAAATTTTACATCATTGACACCACAAGTCAATATTTTTAATTAAACTATTTAAGCAATTATAATCAAAATAAAATTAAATCACCATTCAAAATAAATAAATTCAATGGAAATCAATGTAAAAATAATAATAAAAATTCACGAGAGTAACTAAATGAACAAGAATAAATACCAGAATAATAAAACCCATGTTGTCTATAAGAAAATAAATAAAGTGTATAAACAGCACTAAAAAAAGATAAAAAAATTAATGTAAATATACAAAATCAAGATCAAGCAACTAATCTATTTAAAAGACTAATCTCACCAAGCAAATTTAAAGAAGGAGGTGCAGCTATATTACAAGATCTTAACAAAAATCATCATATAGATATTCTAGGTATCAAATTCATTAAACCCTTATTAACTATTAATCTACGACTACTTAAACGTTCATAAGAAATATTTGCAAGACAAAATAAACCAGAAGAACAAAGACCATGTGCAATTATTAAAGTAAAAGAACCACAATATCCCCAATAATTCATAGTTATAATACCACTAATTACTATCCCTATATGAGCAATTGAAGAATAAGCAATTAATGATTTTAAATCAGTTTGACGTATGCAAATTAAACTAACCAAAACACCACCTACCAATCTAATAGAAATTCAAATAAAATTTAAATTAAAAACAAAATTACCTAAAAAAGAAAAAACACGTAATAATCCATATCCACCTAACCTCAATAAAATCCCAGCTAAAATTATTGAACCAGAAACAGGAGCTTCAACATGAGCCTTAGGTAACCACAAATGAACTAAAAATATTGGTATTTTAATAAGAAAGGCTATAATTATACAAAAATAAAAAATAATATTACAAAAAAAAAAATTGTTTAATATATAAAAATTTATACTATTTACAGAATCAAAAATATATAAAATACCTACTAATAAAGGAAGAGAAGCAAATAAAGTATAAAACAATAAATAAATACCAGCTTGAAGACGTTCAGGTTGATATCCTCAACCCAAAATTAAAAATAAAGTAGGGATTAAACTACCCTCAAAAAATATATAAAAAGAAAATAAATCTAATCTTCTAAAAGTACAACATAATATAATCAATAAAAAAATAATAATCGATAAAAAGAAACAAGAATAATAATCAAAACGAAAAACCATTTCTCTAGCCAATACTATAAGAACACAAATTCAAAAACTTAATAAAATTAAACCATAAGAAATATAATCAAACCCAAATATATAGCCCAAATTACACCAACAAAAAAAATAAGGAAAAACAAAAATAAATATAAAAGAAATCAAAAATAAAAAAGAATGAATTATTCACCAAAAATTTTTAAATAAGCACAAAGGGATTAAAAAAATTACAAAAAATAAAAACCTTAACATTGAAATATACCATAAGATTGAAAATAATCATTACCATATCCACGAACTATAGAAACTAAAATTGATAAACCCAAAGCACCCTCGCATACAGAAAAAGTAAGAAAAACAACAACAAAATACAACTCATAATTAAAAAAAATTAAATAATAATACAAAATAAAAAATAAAATCAAAACTATAAATTCCAATCTTAATAAAGTAATAAGTAAATGCTTACGACTAGAAGAAAAAACTCATATACCACAAAAAAAAACAAAAGAAAAATAAGAAAATATAACCATTAAATGTTTTAATAATTTAACAAAAATATTGGCCTTGTAAACCAAAAATAAGAATTCACCTTTTAAAACATCAAAGAAAAGAAAAAATCCCATCATTAATCCCCAAAATTAATATTTTAATAAACTATTCCTTGAAATTAACCAAATAATAATATCTATGAGAATAACATTAAGAATAATATTCACACAAATAAATCACCCATTAGCAATAGGGATAATATTACTAATACAAACAGTTTTAGTATGTTTAATAAGAGGAATAATATCACAATCATTTTGATTCTCTTATATTATATTTTTAATTTTTATTGGAGGTATATTAGTATTATTTATTTACGTAACAAGATTAGCATCAAATGAAATATTAACATTATCTACAAAAATAATAATAATAAGAACAATAATAATAATACTACTATTATTTATAATATCAAGAAACTGAATAAAAATTAATAATTCAGAAACAACAACAAATGAATTATTAAATTTAAATAATGAAAATCAAACACAATTAAATAAATTATATAACAAACCTAATGGAAAATTAACAATTATATTAGCATCATATTTATTTTTAGCATTAATTACAGTAGTAAAAATTACTAATATTACAAAAGGACCACTACGACAAATAAATTAATAATGAATAAATCTTTACGTTCAAATCATCCATTATTAAAAATTATAAACAATGCATTAGTAGATTTACCCACCCCCTCAAATATTAGAACATGATGAAATTTCGGATCACTCCTAGGAATTTGTTTAATTATACAAATTATAACAGGATTATTCCTAGCAATACATTATTGTCCAAATATTGACAATGCATTCTCAAGAATTGTACACATTTGTCGAGACGTAAATTATGGATGAATAATACGAACAACTCATGCAAACGGAGCATCATTATTCTTTATATGTATTTATATACATATTGGACGAGGTCTATATTATGGATCATATAAATTTAAATATACATGAACAGTAGGTGTAATTATTCTATTCTTAACAATAGGAGCTGCATTTATAGGATATATCTTACCATGAGGACAAATATCATTCTGAGGAGCTACTGTAATTACTAACCTATTATCAGCAATACCCTACTTAGGAATAGATATAGTACAATGAGTATGAGGAGGTTTCGCAGTAGATAATGCAACATTAAATCGATTCTTCACCTTCCACTTTTTATTACCATTTATTATCACAGCAATAGTAATAATTCATCTTCTATTTCTCCATCAAACAGGATCTAATAATCCAATAGGATTAAATAGAAATATTGATAAAATTCCATTCCACCCATATTTCACTATTAAAGACACTGTAGGATTCATAATTATATTCACAATTTTATTAATCTTATCATTAAAAGAACCTTATATTTTAGGAGACCCCGACAATTTTACACCAGCAAACCCATTAGTAACACCTATTCATATTCAACCAGAATGATACTTCCTATTCGCTTATGCAATTTTACGTTCAATTCCTAATAAATTAGGGGGAGTAATCGCACTAATTATATCAATTATAATTTTAATAATTATACCATTAATAAAATCAAAATTCCAGGGAATACAATTCTACCCAATAAATCAAATAATATTCTGAATAATAGTAAATACAATTATTTTACTAACATGAATTGGAGCACGACCAGTAGAAGAACCATTTATATTAACAGGACAAGTTTTAACCGTAATATATTTTTTATATTTTATTATAATACCAATAATAATAAAATACTGAGAAAACAAAATTAAATAATTAAAAAGCTTATGAAAGCAAGTGTTTTGAAAACACAAAAAAGAAGTTTAATTCTTCTATTAATTTATATACTCAATTTAATACAATTAAAAAAAAGAAAAAATGAAAATTTTAACTCCAATAAAAAATAATAAATAATTTAAAGATAAAGGCAAATAAACCTTTCAGGCCAAATTCATCAATTTATCATAACGAAAACGTGGAACTGTACCACGAACTCAAATAAATAAAAAAGAAATAAAAGATAATTTTAAATAAAAAAATAAAGTAAATATATCACACCCCAAAAAAATAACACAAAATAATATTCTTATAAACAAAATACTAGAATATTCAGCCAAAAAAATTAAAGCAAAACCACCTCCCCCATATTCAACATTAAATCCAGAAACCAATTCAGATTCACCTTCAGCAAAATCGAAAGGAGTACGATTAGTCTCCGCTAAACAAGAAGAAAATCAAACTAAACCTAAAGGTAATGAAAAAAAAATTAATCAAAAATAATTCTGAAAATAAAAAAAAAAAATCAAATTAAATCTACCAATTAAATAAATAAAAGATAATAAAATCAAAGCTAAACTAACTTCATAAGAAATAGTTTGAGCTACCGCACGTAATCCTCCTAATAAAGAATAATTAGAATTAGAAGATCAACCAGCAATTATTAATGTATAAACACCTAATCTAGTACAACTAAGAAAAAATAATAAACCAAAATCAAAAGAAATAAAACCTCTAAAATAAGGATAAAGTAACCATACTAATAAAGATAAAAACAAACCAAAAATAGGAGAAAAATAATAAGACAAATAATTAGACATAAAAGGAAAAACTTGTTCCCTAGAAAATAATTTAATTGCATCTCTAAAAGGTTGAAGAATCCCTATAAATCCAACCTTATTAGGACCTTTACGAATATGAATATAACCTAAAACCCTACGTTCAAGTAAAGTAAGAAAAGCTACCCCCACTATAACAAAAATCATTAACAAAAAAAAAACAATTAAAAGAAAAAAAATACTTAAGAACATATATTATCTGTAAAATTTATCTACATAAAAGGAACCTAAATCCAATGCACTTATCTGCCAAAACAATAATTATTAATAATCAGAAAATTAAAATTATTTAAAACATATGGTCCTTTCGTACTAAAATGTTATAATTTATTATAGATAGAAACCAACCTGGCTCACACCGGTTTGAACTCAGATCATGTAAGATTTTAAAGGTCGAACAGACCTAATATATATAAGCACCTACACCAAAAATTAATCTTAATCCAACATCGAGGTCGCAAAATCTTTTGTCAATAAGAACTCTCAAAAAGAATTACGCTGTTATCCCTAAGGTAATTTAGTCTTATAATCAATAAAAATGGATCAAATATATATAAATAAATATAAAAAAATAAAAAGAGTTAATTTAATCTTCCCATCACCCCAATAAAATAAATTTTTACATTACAACTTTTCATACAAAAAAATAAAAATTTATAAAACTCTATAGGGTCTTCTCGTCCCAAAAAACCATTTAGGCATTTTAACCTAAAATTTAAATTCAATAAAAAAAATTAAAGACAGTTAACACCTCGTCAAACCATTCATTCCAGCCTACAATTAAAAGACTAATGATTATGCTACCTTTGCACGGTCAAAATACCGCGGCCCTTCAAAACTCAGTGGGCAGGCCATACATCAAAATATATTCAAGAAGAGATGTTTTTGATAAACAGGCGAGTGAAATAAATTGCCTAGTTCCTATAAAAAACTTAACAAAACCAAACAAAATAAATAATAATATACTAATTAAACAATAATTAAAATAAATAAAAAATTAATTAAAACATTTCAATAAAAAAATTAAAGATAATAAAAATAAAATAATCAAAAATTAAAATTTCAACATAATTAAAATGATAGTTAACATAAAACCCACAAAAATAAAATAAAGAAAATCTTATAAAAATATATAAAAGAGCTAATCCCCCAATATATAAATATTAAATAAAAAAAAACTAATAATAAAGAAAAATTAAAATAATACCTGAATTAAATTCATTTCCCGAAAAACCAGATACCATAAAAAACGAATAACATATCATTACCAAAAAAATATAATTAATGTTAATGAAACAACAACTAAAATAATTAATTAACTCATTTAAAATCGGGAATCAAAAAATAAATAAAAAAATTCAATAAACCCTGATACACAAGGTACAACAAAATAAATCAACTTAACAAATAACAAAAATAAACCCCTACAGTACAAGTAAACTATAATAAAAAAAATTAAATCAAAAATATATACAATAACAAAAAAAATAATTTCATCAAACTAAAAAACAAAAATAAATATAAACAATTAATAATAACAAGCTATACCGAATTGAACGATATAATTATCAATGTAAATGAAACTCTTAACTAAAAAATTAACTTGATCATTCTAGCCACACCTTCCGGTACAACCACTATGTTACGACTTATCTCGAATAAATAACGAGAGCGACGGGCGATGTGTACACATTCCAGAAACTAAATCACTAATACAATCTAAAATAATAATTACATTCAAATCCATTTTCATATTAAAATTCCATTTAATAATTCAAAAGTAAATATAAACGTAACCCATTTCTACTTAACCATAAATTGCACCTTGACCTGAAATAATTTAAAATAAAAACCAGAAAATTAAAAACACTATAAAGATCCTCAATAAAACGGCGGTATACAAATCAATAAATTAAGTAAGGTCCAACGAGGATTATCGATAAAAGAACAGGTTCCTCTGAACAGAATAAAATACTGCCAAATTCTTTAAGTTTCAAGACCATAACTATTACTACTCAAGTTAAATAATTAACATCAAAAATAATAGGGTATCTAATCCTAGTTTATATTAAAGACTTCGTAGCTTCAAAACATAATATATTAACAAAAAAAAAAATAAAATTTCACCTAACAAATATATCTATAAATTAAACAATAACAATTAAACTACTTTAACCAAAAATATTTAATTGCATTCAATGTATAACCGCAGTTGCTGGCACAAATTTAACTAATACTATAAAACACTACCAAATCTAAGACACCTTAATTTATAATAATAAATACTGCGAAACAAAAAAAATAATCATTTAGAAAAAATTAATCACGCAAAAACTTACATATAAAACAAGCAAAAATAAATAAATTAACAAGAATAAAACTATTCTAAAGTAAAAAATTAATCCTAGGAACAACACCCTAAACAACGAAATGAATAAAAAAAAACAAAAAAAAGCAACTAATAAAAATCAAATTCTCTCATCCACAAATAAAATTTTTCTTGCCCAACTAAATAGATAAAACTTTCCAAATAACAAATTCAAAAATAAAACTATTCTAAAGTAAAAACTGTAATCCACGGTTCAATCCCTTAATAATAGTTTTATTGAATATAAGGAGTAATAACACTTTCTAGATCTCATTTTTTTTTTATATATTAAATGAGATCTAGAAAGTGTTATTACTCTTTATGGCTCAATATTAAAAATTTAATTGCATAAATTAATTATTGGATAATATTAATTAATATAGTATAAGATCTTATATATATATATTAATTATTGGATAGTACTATTTATTATAATATAAGAATTGAATGAAATACATGACTATTATTGGTTAGTATAATATAATTTATTTATATAATATATGATACCATTATATATGATATAAAATGTATTTAAATAAGATTCCATATATTCAACTAAATTCCTTATATATATATAATCTATTTTTCTCTATATAGCGCTATATGATATATAAGTTCAAAGTGTATATACATAAGATTTTATATTAATATGGCAAAAAAAAAATATTATTTACAGACAAATAAGATATTAACCAAAAACAATAACCCAACCCACATCAAATAAAAATTCTATAAAATAT